AAATGATGATGTATAATATCGGTCAGCCATAGACCTCCAGTTACTGGATCTAATCCTCCACGAAAAGTCAGAAATTCTGCATATTTTGACCAATTCAAGGTGAAAAATGGAGTTGCTCCCTCGGCAAAACTCGGATAAAGTTGAGCCAAAAGATCTCGATTCAGGATAAATTCATGAGGAAGTGGGATCTCTTTAGGATCTACTGCAGCATTTAGAAATTGGTTAATTGGTAAAGATACATGTATTTGATGTCCTGCCCAAGAAAGAGATCCCAATCCTAGGAGCCCTGTCAAATGGTGATTCAACATAGATTCTACATCTTGGAACCAAGCCAATTTTGGAGCAGCTTTGTGATAATGAAACCAACCAGCAAAAAGCATTAAGGCTGCAAAGACCAATGCACCAATTGCGGTACAATAGAGTTGTAATTCACTAGTTATTCCAGATGCTCTCCAAATCTGAAAAAACCCAGAGGTTATTTGTATTCCTCGGAACCCTCCCCCTACGTCACCATTCAATATTTCTTGGCCCACTATTGGCCAAACCACCTGAGCACTAGGCCTAATGTGAGTAGGATCACTTAACCATGCCTCATAATTGGAAAAACGAGCACCATGAAAATACATGCCACTCAGCCAAAGAAAGATGATAGAGAGTTGGCCGAAATGGGCACTAAAAACTTTTCGGGAAATCTCTTCTAAATCACTAGTATGGCTATCAAAATCATGAGCATCAGCATGTAGGTTCCAGATCCAAGTAGTAGTATCGGGTCCCTTAGCTATTGTTCTTGAGAAATGACCTGGTTTTGCCCATTCCTCAAAAGAAGTTTTTATGGGATCCCTATCTACCAAAATTTTCACTTCTGGTTCCGGTGAACGAATAATCATTGAGTCCTCCTCTTTCCAGACAACACATACAAAGAGACCTGCCAACATAAAACAGAATTAATGAATTTATGAGAAATGTTTATATTGAGTTTTATTCTCTTCTATTTCCCATCTATCTATTTTATATTTTCTTTAATTTAATATATTTTCGTTAGTTATTCACTAGAACAATTATGATCTCGAAGTCAATCCGGGGCAAGTGTTCGAATCTATTATGACATAACTGTGAGGCGCTCAACGGACCTTTTTTAATCTTCTAAGACATTTTGTGGACGTTGAATGGAAGTTAAATAATTTTTGGTGCAGCATAATGGAATGTATTCCTATTTTACTCAGAAGTTACTAGATGGAACTTTTTTTACTTTTTGTTTTTATATTTTTATATAGAAAATATTATAATATTTTTATGTACTCTATTTTTTTTCAAATCCCGTGAGTAGTCATTAGTATTCATTATTAGGCAATATACCAGTATTTTTTTTGAAGGTCTCTTTTTATTTTTATTTGATTGATGGGGATAACAAACAATAAATTATATTATATATATAAATTATATAATAGAAAATCAAATTATATAATATATATATCAAAAATCGAAAATCTTATCTAATTTTCTTAAATAATAAGAAATATTATTTAAGAAAATTAGATAAGATTTTATAAGAAAAAAACAGAGTGTTCTTATTCAAAACGCCCAGTGATCTTCAACCAATTCTGTGCTTCAATATAATTCCCGGGGGTAAGGGCTATAGCTTGTTTCCAATATTCAGCGGCTTGATTAAACCAAGACTCCGCAACTTCGGAATCTCCCTGTCGAATGGCCTGTTCTCCTCGGTCGGAATAGGTGAGTAAATTCCTTTCCTTAGAACCGTACATGAGATTTTCACCTCATACGGCTCAGCAGTCAATTCTTTTTTCTATTATTTTGAAGTTAACTAAAAGAAACAAAGAAGTTATTAACAAAAGTTTCAAACTTTACTTTGACTAATAAAGAATTTCAAAGAATATTTCATCCTTTTTTAGTTTTATCTTTTCTCCTACCTTCAGACATAAACATGAATAAAGCACCGGCATTAATACCCTCATTAGAATTTATAATTAATTTTCTGAAAGGTAACTATCTCGATTTTTTATATCATATAAAAAGTATATGATATCAATTTCTATAGAATCTTGGAAAAAGTCTTTTCTTTCTTATAAAGAAAAGACTTTCTATCTTTGGGATTTGATACTACACCGCTGCTAAAAATATCAGAGATCCTTTTTATTACATAAGTGGATTCCTTACTTTTCTATCATGAGATAAGTAAGTAAGCAGTTTTTTTGTATCGGCTCAAAACCTCTTTAATTGATCCTTACGGTGCTTCCTTTATCAATTATATCTTTTATCCATAGAAAAATAGGTATCTAGGCATATCTATTTCTTCATATTTTGACTTCTATGAAGTTTCTTTCTTTGCTACAGCTGATAAAAATCGTTGTTTTGGACGATATATGTATATGTAGAAAGCCTTTTTTCTTTCTAGTATTTATTATATTAGTATTTGTGGATTTGCTCGTTCTTTTCTTTTTTATCTTTCTATAGTGGAGATAGTCGCACGTAATGACAGATC